TTGGTTCCGTCAGATTAGCTATATGTTGTGTTGTGTCAACTATTTCCACGGAAGGTGGTGAGATGATATCTTGAGCGGTTACGTATTTAGGGCCCTTGACGCAAATGGATGCGTCTCGAACTCCATGTATATTACTTCTCAATACAATTTCTTTCAAATTTAGTAAAATTTCATGTACCGATTCTTCAATACCTACTATCGTAGAATATTCATGTGGCACCTTCTCAGATTTTGCACATGTGATACATGTTCCTTCTATTTCTCCAAGTAAAGCCCTTCGCATGGCAATACCCATGGTATCGGCTTGACCTTTCATAAGTGGGCACAGAATGAAACGACCATAATAAAGACGATTACTATCTATTCTTGATTCAACACACTTCCACTGCAGTGTTCGAGTGGATCCTACTACTTCCTCTCGAACCATACTATAATAATACTATTATTAGATCAGATCATTGAATCATTTATTTCTCTTGAAATCCTTTTTTATTATTTCTACACACGTCTTTTTTTAGGAGGTCGACATCCATTATGTGGCATAGGTGTTACATCACGTACGAAACTTAGTCGTATACCACTTCTACAAATGGCTCGTAATGCTGCGTCTCTTCCAAGTCCAGGACCCTTTATCATAACTCCTGCTCGTTGCATACCCTGATCAACTACAGTACGAATAGCATTTACTGCTGCTGCTTGAGCAGCGTAGGGTGTCCCTCTTCTTGGGCCTTTGAATCCAGAAGTACCAGCGGAGGCCCAAGAAACCACTCGACCTCGTACATCTGTAATAGTTACAATAGTATTGTTCAAACTTGCTTGAACATGAATAATTCCTTTTGGTATTCTACGTCCATTCTTACGTGAACCAATACGCCCATTCCTACGTGAACCAATTCTTGGTATAGCTTTTGTCATATTTTATCATCTCATAACTATGAGTCAGAAATATACAGAAAGAAAAGATACGGAAATATCCATTTTATGTTAAAAGAAATCCCCCTTTTGTTCTTCCTTTATTTTAAAAAGTTTTTTTTTGAAAGGGTTATCCTTGTCTCTGTTTATGTCTCGGATTGGAACAAATCACTATAATTCGTCCGCGCCGACGGATCAGTCGGCATTTTTCACAAATTTTACGAACGGAAGCCCGTATTTTCATATTTATTATTCCTTACCTTAATGTTGAATCTATTCCTTTCTATTCCTTGGAAGAAAATAAGTCTCTTGCATTTTTTTAATTGTATCGTCGTGAAAATGAGAGGAATGCTTAAAAAATTATCTAATCGTTCGAATCTTTGTTTCGAAGTCTATAAATTATACGTCCCCTGGTTGAATCATAACGACTTACTTCAATTTTGACTCTATCCCCCGGTAGTATCCGTATAAAACTACGGCGGATCCTTCCCGAAATATAACCTAGAATTACATCTTCATTATCTAAGCGGACCCGGAACATACCGTTGGGAAGTGATTCAGTAATTAAACCTTCATGAATCAATTTTTGTTCTTTCATTCCAGGTAAGCTCCTTGAAATATCAACTAATGGAGGAAAAGTTATATAATTCACTTTTCTTCTCTATAAAATAGGAAGTTAGAGATAAAATTAGGATACCGGAGGAGTAAGATCACCATATATATAACAAAAGTTCGCCTCCAATTTTTTCTCGTCGAGCTTCTCGATCCGTCATTATACCTCGAGAAGTGGAAAGAATTACAATTCCTATTCCACCTAAAATCTTAGGAATTTGTTGGTAGTTGGAATAAATTCGTAAACCAGGTCGGCTGATACGCTTTAAAATAGTTTTATGTATTCTTTTCCTAGTCTTTTTATGTCGCAGAGTTAAAACCAAGAAATTTTTGTTACTTTCTTGATGTTTCCGAACGTTTTCAATAAAACCTTCTCGTAGAAGTATTTTCACAATATTTTCGGTAATATTAGTAGATGCTATTCGAATCGTTCCTTTTTTATCCATGTCAGCATTTCTTATAGAAGTTATTATATTGGAAATAGTGTCCCTACCCATGGCGAACTATAATTATTGGTGCCTTCTAATTTTGATATAATTAACATGTTATCTTTTTTGTTTGTTTTATTTTCTTTCATTTTTTTGTTTATTTTGTTTAATTTTTAATATTATAAAAAAAGTATATGCGTGAGACACCATCTACTACTTGATCTGATATATCCTATTTTAGATGTTCTGATATATCATAGTCTCATTTAGTATTATTTATAATACCTCGGGAGCCAATGAAACTATTTTAGTAAAATTCAACTGTCTCAATTCCCGAGCGATCGCACCAAAGACCCGAGTTCCTTTTGGATTTCCTTCTTGATCAATGACAACCGCAGCATTGTCATCATATCGTATTATGATACCGTTGTCACGTTTGAGTTCTTTACAAGTACGTACAATTACAGCTCTAATTACTTCTGATCTTTCTAGTGGCATATTTGGCACTGCTTCTTTAATTACAGCAACAATAACGTCACCAATATGAGCATATCTATAATTACCAGCTCCTATGATTCGAATACACATCAATTCTCGGGCTCCGCTGTTATCCGCTACATTCAAAAGGGTTTGAGGTTGAATCATATCATTTTATTGGAATCTGTTATTTTAATGGAAAGGATGAAGGAAAGAAAAAAAGAAATATTTTCTGTCCAGAAATAAATAAACTTGCAGTTGTTTTTTCATCCTCAATATACCATTTAGTTCTACATCTCCATCCTGACAAATTTAGTTCGTATAGGCATTTTGGACGCAGCTAGTGAAATAGCTGTTCTCGCTACAGTTTCAGATACTCCACCCATTTCATAAAGTATTCGACCTGGTTTAACAACGGATACCCAATATTCGGGGGATCCCTTCCCCGAACCCATACGTGTTTCTGCGGGTCTTACTGTAACAGGTTTGTCGGGAAATATGCGTATCCATATTTTTCCACCACGACGCACATATCGTGTCATTGCTCTTCGCCCCGCTTCTATTTGTCTAGCTGTGATCCAAGTGGGTTCGAGTGCTTTAAGAGCGTATCTGCCGAAACAAATATGATTGCCGCGACAAGATATTCCCTTCATTCTTCCTCTATGTTGTTTACGAAATCTGGTTCTTTTGGGGTTATAGTTGATGGTCATTTCTTAATTCGATCTCTACTGCAGAACTGGACATGAAAGTTTCCTTTCATCCAGCTCCTCGCGAATGAAAAGATTCACTAATATGACATATTACAGATACACATGGAAAAAATAATCCAATAAGACATTTATCAATATTGAATTTGTTATATAGGAAGATGTATGTATGGGATATACAGATAGAATGTTTCTATTATGCATATTTATGGATTATAGATAATATAGATAATGTTTTTTTTTATAATGATCCTTATTTTGACTCTTCTCAAATGATGCCAAAATATTGTAATGTAATCTAAAGTTTCGCGGGCGAATATTGACTCTTTGCTTTTTGTTATTTCTAGGTCAATCCATGACTTCTCGAAATAAATTCATTTTTTCTCGGTTCGTTCCGCCATCCCACCCAATGAATTATTCGGATTTGTTTTCAGTAGAATCCTATGCAATCACAGGTTTCATCGTTCCTATAGCTTCTCTATTAATGGTTAAGTCTGAACTCTGCAATGGAGCTCCCAAAAAAATTTCTCTTCTCGAGTCAATCTACTTAGTTTTTATTAACTCGAGGCTCTTTATTATTCATATCACTTTATTTTATTATTATTTTATATTTATTTTTATTATTTATTCAGTTTTGATGCTTTATTACATTGCCTTTTATGAGGTAATTCATAGACCATACATATTGGAATCATATATCATTGATATTTTTGTTCTTTCTTTCTCTCATCCTTTCATTTATCTACATCTCTTTATTTTTGCTTCACAACCCAACCCATAAATAAGATTATTTCCATAAATAAGATTTTTTATAGAAAAAATTTTAGTTGCAGTTGCTGCAACTATATGATTGATCCACTCATCTCATATAGTGACTGTTTCTTGGGATATTGATATTACGAAGCAATAAGTTAGTTATTAGTTTTTTTATTATATTTATTATTATACTTATTAAGTTAAGTTTAAGTAACTTATTAAGTTTAAGTAGGGGTCAGTCTTTTTTTTTAATCCCAACTCTTAACTCTAAATAAAAATTAACGAGTCACACACTAAGCATAGCAATTCTAACAAATGGTCAATCGAATTTTTATTCAACCTTATAGAATTGGAATTGCTCATTTTTGTTTGATTTAATGGAAAAAGAATGAACAAGTTTGTGATTTTTTGTTCTATCACTGAATAGAAAGGAAAGACAAATAAAAGTCTATTATTGCTCCTCCCAAAATATCCAAATTTTGATGCCTAATACTCCATAAATAGTTCGAATTGTATAGGAACAATGATCAATTTTAGCGCGAATTGTTTGTAAGGGAACTCTCCCCTCTCTGATCCATTCGACACGTGCAATTTCTTTTCCGTTGATACGCCCTGCAATTTGCACTTGAATTCCTTTTGTATCTGTTTGTTCAGCTAATTCAATAGCTTTTTTCATTGCCTTTCGGAATGAAACTCTATTTTTTAATTGTAAAGCTATATATTCCGCAAGAATATTAGGTTGCCCATAGGGTTTTTCCACTTTTGTAATAGCAATATTGAGTCTCCGGTTCACAGAATGCAATTTTTTTTGTATATTCACCTGTAATTCTTCGATGCTTCCTGTTTGGCCCTCTATTAAGAAATTAGGAAATCCAATATAGATTATGACCTGAATCAAATCGATCCTTTTTTTAATTTCTATCCGTGCAATTCCTTCGAAACCCGAGGATATTCTCCTATTTTTTTGTACATAGTTTTTAATACAATTCCTTATTTTTTCATCTTCTTGTAAACTTACAGAATAATTTTTTGGTTTCTCGAACCAAAAGGAATGATGATGTTGAGTTGTACCAAGTCTGAAACCAAGTGGATTTATTTTTTGTCCCAT